TTGTTCGACACTATACTTCGATTCTGCCCTTCGAAAAGGAACGTCGGCTCTAACAATTCCATCTCCGTCTACCAAAACAACTGGAAATGTTTCAAAAAAAGTAGGCATACGACGTACAAAAAGTTCACGCCCTTCTTTATCTCTAAATATAGGGTGTCCTAACCACCCGACAGCTATTCCATCCCCGTTATCCATTGAACCCGCTCTGAATAATCCCCCTTTCGCAGGATTATTTCCGATGTAATCATAAAAAGCTAATTTTTCAGGAATTTTAGACCAAGCTTCTGATAAACTTTGATTTTCGGCTAGTCCAGCACTGACTCTTCGATATATTTCTTGCTGAAAGTATCCCTGATCCCATTGATAACGGGTGGGACCAAATAATTCGATGGGGGTAGTTGCTGACCCATACCACATAGTTCCAGCAACAACAAACGCTGCAAAAAAGACAGCAGCGATGCTGCTGGAAAGAACGGTTTCAATATTGCCCATACGCAATCCTTTGTATAAGCGTTGCGGCGGGCGGACACTGAGATGGAATAAGCCTGCTAATATGCCCAACGTCCCTGCCGCAATATGATGAGAGGCTATTCCTCCTGGAACAAAAGGATCAAAACCTTCCACACCCCATGCTGGATTTACAGATTGTACCTTTCCAGTTAGTCCATACGGGTCAGACACCCATATTCCAGGACCATACAATCCTGTTACATGAAATGTCCCAAAACCAAAGCAAGCCACTCCTGAGAGAAATAAATGAATTCCAAAGATTTTAGGCAAATCCAAAGAACGTTTTCCTGTACGGTCATCAACAAATATTGCTAGATCCCAATACACCCAATGCCAGATAGCTGCCAAGAAGCACAAGCCGGAAAACACAATATGTGCCCCCGCTACACCTTCGTAACTCCAAATACCCGGATTCGTTACCGTCCCCCCTGTAATACTCCAACCACCCCATGAATCGGTTATTCCTAAACGAGTCATGAAGGGTATAACGAACATGCCTTGTCTCCACATTGGATCAAGAACTGGATCGGAGGGATCAAAAACAGCTAATTCATATAGAGCCATTGAACCGGCCCAACCCGCAACCAGGGCTGTATGCATTATATGGACAGCAATCAAACGACCGGGATCATTCAATACGACGGTATGAACACGATACCAAGGCAAACCCATGGGACTACCCCTTATATTAATAAAAAATAGACACTATGTAACTTTATTGCATTGAAAAAAACTATGCTATGTACCCCTTTTTTCAGGGGATTATCTCGAAAAAGGGATTAATATTAATATTTGTTCTATTCTTTTAGTAATAATGGAAGAGTTCGGTTCGTAGGAAAAAAGAGAAGCAGATCTATTCTATACTCGATAAGTACCAATACGCAATGGGGGTTGATTCCCTTTTCTATGAGCGAATGGATCCATATTTGGTCATCATTCAAAAGACTTATTCGTAAGAATTTTCCTTTATTTTATGAACTTCGTCAATCTATGTATAAACTAAGATAACGGCCACTAGTATTAAGACAAGAAGCCCATTATTACGCTTCCACATCAAAGTGAACTAGAGTACTTAATTCTTTTTTCTTTCATTTTATGCCTATTGGTGTTCCAAAAGTACCTTATCGAAGTCCCGGGGACAAGCATCCATCTTGGGTTGACATATAGTGCGACTTGTCAGATCTATTGGGTCATATGGGATTTCCCCGTTCTCTCCCCCGATGGAGATATCCTCTGTTTCGCCCAAAAAATTGATTGAATTATCAAAAATTTGTAGCGTGAAATGCAATGAAGTGCAATTAGATCTATTTCGTGAGGAAGCATCCAGATTAATATTAGCAATAAATCAATTTTATGGTCGTCTTGGCTGGACCAATAAAATGAGGTATCCAGGCTCCGTTTAGAAAAACCCAATTGGTAATATATCTATGATTATTACTTATATCATAAACGATTCCTTTATTCGAAAAGCGATCTCAAACTGTTAATCAACGGAATACTAAATATGATGAATATGTCAAATATTTGGCGGAAGACATGAAAGAAATGAATTAAAAATTAAAAAAAGGGGGAAGTCATAGCAAAAAAGAGACGTGGTATTGGGGTCATTTGTCCTATATGTGCAAATCAAAATCGGGCGAATCCTTACTCGGAGTAGAGCATAAACCTAAAAAAATGGAAGAAGCCCATTCAATTCAGGAACAAGAAAATGGCATCGTGATTTTTGGATCGGATCTCGATGAAAAAATACATCAATGAAAAGTTAGTTCGATAAGTCGATAAGTTTAGTGAATTGCTTTTTTATATTAGAATATTATAGGTCTAGGAAACCGGCTAAACTCATCGTTCTTGAAAACCGGAAGAAAAGCCCCCTCGATAGAAGGAGCCCGCGAGGAAAAAAGAAAGGAAAGGGGCTAGGAGCTACACATTGATTTGTTTTTCGCAAGTTTTGTTGAACCGTATGCATCAAAAGATGCCTGTACGGCTCCGAAGGGATACTGTTTTATCCTAATCAACCGACTTTATCGAGAAAGATTACTTTTTTTAGGTCAAATGGTTGAGAGCGATATCTCGAATCAACTTATTGGTATTATGGTATATCTCAGTATAGAGAACGAGACCAAGGATTTGTATTTATTTATCAACTCTCCTGGCGGATGGGTAATACCCGGGATAGCAATTTATGATACTATGCAATTTGTGCGACCCGATGTACAGACAATATGCATGGGATTGGCCGCCTCCATGGGGTCTTTTCTCCTGGCCGCAGGAGCAAGTACCAAACGTCTAGCATTCCCTCACGCTTGGCGCCAATGAGTTTTTTATTTGAGAGAAAAAAGAAGACTATGCCTTCGCCATATGAATTCTTAATATTAAGTAATAATAGCATGGCACTTCGAATTCGATATGAAAATTGTTAGTGTTTTTTTTTTTTCAAAATCAAAATATTTGATTATGTATCGAAGCAGTAGTATGAGATAAAGAAGGGGTATTCCGAGTTTATCTTACCTATCGGAGGCCTATTGCAGCGCCACAAACCTTTTTCACGCCGGAAGGTTCTTAACAAGATTTATGGTATGAAAGAGTACGAAAATAAAAAAAGAAGATTATTTTTGATTTATTTCTTTTTTTATTTTTATTAAAAAAAAAAAGAAACTTTGGGATTGCTGAATCACAAACGAAATAAATATATAAAGCAACGGAGCCATCATAGTATTTTTGAACTCCTCAAAAAAAAAAAGAAGGGTGGTAATTGGATCATTTACCCATCTGGGTATAATAGAACCCCCTTTTTATCCTTGTTTGATGAAGGGTAAAAAGCAAATTCCATTGGCGAGCCGTATGCAATGCGAAAAAGTGCCCGTACGGTTGTTCAATTCTATCTTTTTCTTTATCTCTTCCCCTCGCCGAATCGTGCGAGCTAGAGGAACCTTTTATTTATGTTATAATATATCATCAGGGTCATGATCCATCAACCTATTGGCGCTTTTTATGGGGCACAAACGGGAGAATTTATCCTGGATACGGAAGAACTACTGAGACTGCGCGAAATCCTTACAATGGTTTATGTACAAAGATCGGGCAAGCCCTTATGGGTTGTATCCGAAGACATGGAAAGGGATACTTTTATGTCAGCAACAGAAGCCCAAGCTCATGGACTTGTTGATCTTGTAGCGGTTGGATAAAACGTAGCAGTCACTTCTTAAGGGTTTAATATTCTATTAAACAGAAGAAATTCATAATCATCCGGTTAGGATCGATCTAAACCAGCCCATAATGGATAATTCAGCATGCCAACTATTAAACAACTTATTAGAAACCCAAGACAGCCAATCAGAAACGTTACCAAATCCCCCGCTCTGCGGGGATGCCCTCAGCGCCGAGGAACATGTACAAGGGTGTATGTGCGACTCGTTTCAATCATGGGCTGAGACAAAGAAAGAAAACCTTTTTTAAGTATCAATGATCAGTACCTGTGAATCGGATAGAATAGAAGAAGAACTCCATTCACTATCTAAAAAAAGATCGATCTATCATATCTTTCTATTGTGTATGAAATTTATGGTTTCCACTGGCGCAAATTCCACCACCTCAATTTGCAATTTAAGGTGAGAAAGAATTCCCCATTGGTAACAAATAGTTATCCATTAAGCGGGGGAAATACTATAAAAAAGCAGAAAGATTATCTTTCTACTCTTGCAAGAACGGACTAACAAGGTCAGCTACCCCACCAATCTTCATAATTAAATACCGTTACTGTATAAGGTCTATCTCGTTATGAAAGACCTATTACTAGAAAATTCATGGGTAGAGCCCGAAGAGTGGTAACTGTACAAGTTACCAATAGAATTGATTAAATGAAGGAAGTGGCTCCGGTGTATAGAGAGGGCCTCACCGTTTAAGAAGTAATCATAGAGACGACGGAACCCACAATTTCTTTATCTATTTACTACTTTATTTTTTTTTACTATTTTCTTTCCAATGCCTCGACAAAAGGTAAAAGCGTGGTCGGGAAGGTTAGAGTAGCAAAAGCCATTGGAATTTTTATTTTATAAATTGGAAGAGTCCGTTTTGTTATTAATAGACTAGGAAAGGGGAAAAAAATAACTGAAAGAAAGGAAATCAATTAGTTATTCATCAAAGTTTCATTTATTCAATGACCAGAATTAGACGAGGATATATAGCTCGGAGACGTAGAACAAAAATGCGTTTATTTGTATCAAGCTTTCGCGGGGCTCATTCACGACTTAGCCGAACAATTACTCAACAGAAAATAAGAGCTTTGGTTTCGGCTCATCGCGATAGAGATAGGAAAAAAAGGGATTTTCGTCGTTTGTGGATCACCCGAATAAATGCAGTAATTCGCGGAAATCTGGTATCCTATAGTTATAGTAGATTAATATACAATCTGTATAAGGCGCAGTTGGTTCTTAATCGTAAGATACTTGCACAAATAGCTATATCAAATAGGAATTGTCTTTATATGATTTCCAATGAGATTATAAAATAAGGAAATTGGAAGGAATCCATTATAATTTTTAAACGGAGTTCTCTGGAGAATGAACTCCAGTAAGAGGAAGGTAGAGTAGAAATAATATGATAAAGTCGTCAAAATGAGCGAACACGCTCAATAAAAAAAAAGATTGATTTTATTCTTCTTTCCCAATTCTTTTTTTTTTTCTTACGGCACGGCTGCTTCGCAGATTTTTTGAACAAAACATCCATCTGTGTTTGAGTTCGGATTGGAATTTTTATTTAATTGAAGAGTAAGCCTATTTTTTAGTAAGCCTATTTTTTTCTGGTTCGAAGACCGGGAGGTCTAGCGGTCAACCCACTTCTTTCAAATTGTTTCTCATTATTAAGAAAAGGTAACGAAGATAAAATACGAGCTTGTTTTATAGCAATAGTAATTAATCGTTGTTCTTTTAAGGTCAATCTATTCACCCGTCTAGATAATATTTTTCCTTGTTCACTAAGAAATCGACTAATTAAAGTCATGTTTCTATAATCAATTCGATCCCCCGATTGGATCGGGGGCAACCGCCTACGAAAAGATCGCTTGGATTTAAGAAAGAGTCGCTTGGTTTTATCCATAATTTGTTTATTCCTTATCCCTAAAATCCCATTTCGATGAAATCAAAAAATGATTTCTAGAATCACTTATAGGATTTGGTTTGTCTAGATTTATTTATTTGTTTTTATTTAAATATATGAAATAATCTAGATATATATCTAGATTATTTTTTCATGTTCCTTGGAAGGGTGACACAAAAGCACGCGGCTTGACTCTATCTATTTTTTTATCTCCCCATGAAGTGTATGCTTGTAACAATAGGGACAGAATTTTCTCAATTCCAATCGACTGGGTGTATTGTGTCGATTCTTTTGAGTAATATATCTGGAAATACCCCTTGATTCCTTATTAACACCGTTTCGAACACAACTAGTACATTCCAAAATAACCCTTACTCGGACCTCTTTACCCTTGGCCATGAACCTCCTTGGGGTTTTTGATTCACCCAACTTTTCTATTTTCCGACCCGAAACGAATAAGAAGCACGGGACAAAAAAATAGAAGCTAACCACTCAAAAAAAACTTATGAAATAAAGATTTTATTTCAATCAATATAGTAAATAAATAGGAAATAATAAGTAATACAAGAATTTCGAACTATATTGCTAAATCGCAGTCCAGTATTTCATTTAAGGATCTTGTAGTGGAGGATACTCTTACCCTAGCCATATTTTGATTTCCGTTTTCTTTTACCTGTCTATTTGCTTTTAACTGGATAATTAATTTAATCGGAGCCTGAACCCAGGCTTCGCTGAGGTTGAAGCCACCTTTTTTCTTTCGCTTTCCTTCTTTATTCTATCTATCTAATTGTAAAACAAAAAAACGAAAAGAGGGGAAAGAGAGATTAGTCACAAAAATTTGATTCTAGCTCTAATCTTCTTCACCCCGTTCCAGTTCAATAACTAGAATGAAAAAAAAGGAAATGTCAATGCGTCGGGGAATAAACGGTTGATTTCTATCAATAACCCTGCTAAAGACCCGAACCATAGAGTACTTAGTACCGGTGCCACGGAAAGATATGTTTTTAGATCTCGCATTGAAAATCCTCCTTCTTTTTTTTTTTTGTATTCCCTATTGGAATATATTATGGTAAGAGATGTATATGTAGTTAAAGGCCCACTTGTATTTGTGCGCGGAATCCCTAATTCAAATTGAAATGCGCAATGATTCGGTATATAAGATTTGATTTTCTTTTTTTTTTTCTTAAAACAGAAAATGGGTCACTTTACGCCTGCGAATTCCCAAGAAAAATAATAATTTATTATTATTATATGGTATATGATATGAGACCAAAAACAAGAAAAGGCAAGATCCATTTTGCATATCACTAGAGGGAATAAAAAAATAAGGATGTGGAAAACAAGACAGGGATTCTTTACAATGATATTGTAGACCAATTGAAAGGGATGTAGCGCAGCTTGGTAGCGCGTTTGTTTTGGGTACAAAATGTCACGGGTTCAAATCCTGTCATCCCTACCAATTACCGCTCAGAGCAGCAGTAACGCGAGATCCTTTGTTTTTTTAGATCGATTTCCTTTTGACATACATAAATTTATATTTTATGATATATGATAGTATACACATACAAGAATTGTTGGGGTAAAAAAAAGAAATCTCCTTATTTCCAGCCTTTTTCGTTGTGATAAGAAAGCGCTCTTAGTTCAGTTCGGTAGAACGTGGGTCTCCAAAACCCAATGTCGTAGGTTCAAATCCTACAGAGCGTGATTCCGCTCTTGTCGTCTTAGATCTAAAACCATACACACTGAACTGAAATAATTGAACAGCAATCTGAATTTGACTCTGACCTCCCCCTCGGATTAAATTAAAGAAGGGAGGGGGTCAGTTAAAAAAAGAGATGTTAATTAATCAAAGGTCCAACTGATCACCACGTCTGTATTGTAAATAGGCGGTTACGA